AGGGATCTCTTACTATGGATGTGCTTGAAAAAAGGACCAGATTGTATAATGATAAAAATAACCAAGAAGATAAGAATAACCAAGAAGATAAGAATAACCAAGAATGCTTGCCTAGAGTGTATGATCCTTTTTTAAACGGACCCTATCGTGGAACAATCAAAAAAGCGTATTCACGTTCAATGGTGGATGACTCAATCACGTCGACAGAAGATTCCATAGGAATGGTTTGGATAAATAAGATTCATGATATGCTTCCTACTGATTACCAAAAACTTGAACATAAAATGGATATATTTAATGGAGAATCATTATCGACAGACATTGGTCCTTTCTTGACCTCTATCAGTGAATTAGCTAGGAAATCAACAACTGGTTTTAATCTTAATTTGAAAAAGCTTGTTTTAATATCCGAACAAAGAAGATTTGATTCAGAAAATAAAACAAAATGTTTGAAATTTCTATTCGATGTAATTACAACTGATCCAAATAATCAAACAATTCAAAAAAAATCTATTGGAATAGAAGAAATCGGTAAAAAGATTCCTCGACGATCATACAAATTGATCGATTCTTTTGAAGAGCGGGAGGAGGAAAATGAGGAAGAATCAACAGAAAATCATGGGATTCGTTCAAGAAAAGCCAAACGTGTGGTAATTTATACTGATAAGGCGGATCCGGATCAGAATACCAATACTCATACTAGTACCAGTACTAATAGTGATCAAGCAGAAGAGTTGGCTTTGATACGTTACTCGCAACAATCAGATTTTCGTCGGGATATAGTAAAAGGATCCATGCGCGCTCAAAGACGTAAAATAGTTACTTGGGAAATGTTTCAAGCGAATGTGCATTCCCTGCTTTTTTTGGACAGAATAGACAAAACTTTTTTTTTTTCTTTTGATATCTCCCGAACAATGAATCTCATTTTTAGAAATTGGATAGATACAGGACCGAAATTCAAAACTTCGGATTCTGAGGAGGAAGAGGCAAAAGAAAAGGCAAAAAAAATTGCAGATAAAAAAAACGAGAATGAAAGGATAGCAATAGCAGAAACTTGGGATACTATTATATTTGCTCAAGCAATAAGAGGGACTATGTTAGTAACCCAATCAATTCTTAGAAAATACATCATATTGCCTTCATTGATAATAGCTAAAAACCTCGGCCGTATGCTCTTATTTCAATTCCCCGAGTGGTACGAGGATTTGAAGGAGTGGAATAGAGAAATGCATGTTAAATGCACCTATAATGGTGTTCAATTATCAGAAACAGAATTTCCGAAAAACTGGTTAACAGATGGTATTCAGATAAAAATCCTATTTCCTTTCTGTCTGAAACCCTGGCGCAAATCCAAACTACGATCCCATCATAGAGATCCAATCCAAAAGAAGGGGAAAACGGAAAATTTTTGTTTTTTAACAATCTGGGGAAGGGAAACCGAACTACCTTTTGGTTCTGCCCGACAACAACCTTCCTTTTTTGAACCTATTTATAATGAATTCGAAAAAAAAAAGAGAAAAGTGAAAAAAAAATGTTTTCTAGTTCTAAGAGTTTTCAAAAAAAAAACAAAACAGTTTATAAAAGTCTCAAAAGAAAAAACAAGATGGATTATCAAAACGGTTCTATTTTTAAAAAGAATAATAAAAGAGTTTGTAAACGTAAATACAATTTTCTTATTTGTATTGAAGAAAGTATATGAACCGAATGGAAATGGAAAAGATTCCATAATCAGAAGCAGTAATAAAATTGTTCCTGAATCGACCATTCGAATTAGATTCATGGATTGGGCAAATTATTCACTGACAGAAAAAAAAAGGAAAGATCTGTCCGATAGAACAACCCTAATCAGAAATCAAATAGAAAGGGGTGCAAAAGACAAAAGAAAAATATTTCTAACTCCGGATATAAATATTAGTCCTAACGATACAAGTTGTGGTGATAAAAGATCGGAATCGCAGAAACCTATTTGGCAGATATCAAAAAGAAGAAGTAACAGATTCATATTCATACGCAAATGGCACTATTTTTTGACATTTTTCAACGAAAGAATATACATACATATCTTTCTATGTACGGTTAATATTTCTAGAGTCAATGTACAACTTTTCCTTGAATCAACAAAAAAGATTATCGATAAATACATTCACAATGATGAAAAAAATAAAGAAGGGATTGATGAAACAAATCAAAAAAAAATTCAATTTATTTCGACTATAAAAAAGTCTCTTTCTAATATTAGTAATAATAAATCAAAAATTTCTGGTGACCCATATTCCTTTTCACAAGCATCTGTATTTTACAAATTATCACAAATCGAAGCTATCAAGAAGTATCATTTGAGATCTCTACTTCAATATCGCGAAGCATATCTTATTCTTAAGGATAGAATCAGGAATTTTTTTGGAACACGAAGAATATTTGATTCCAAATCAAGGCATAAAAAACTTCCGAATTCTGGAATGAATGAATGGAAAAACTGGTTAAGGGGTCATTATCAATACAATTTATCTCAGGCTAGGTGGTCTAAATTAGTACCGCAAAAATGGCGAACTAGGGTCAATTGGCGTCGTACGATTCAAAATAAAGACTCAAAAAAGAATTCATATGAAAAAGCCCAATTCATTCATTACGAGAAAAAAAATGATTATGAAGTGAATTCATTGACGAGCAAAAAAGCAAAATTAAAAAAAAACTACAGATATGATCTTTTTTCATATAAATATATTAATTATGGGGATAGGAAAGACTCATATATTTATCCATCCTCATTACAAGTAAACGAGGACCGAGAGATTCCATATAACTACAACACACCTAAAATTGAACCATTTTATGTACTGGGGGATATATCTATTAGTGATTATCTAGGAGAAGAGTATATTATTGGTACGGGTAAAAGTACGGATAGAAAATATTTGGAGTGGAAAATTTTCGATTTATTTCTTAGAAAGAATATCGATATTGAGTCCTGGACCGATACGGATACCGGGACCAACATTAATAAAATGACTAAGACCGAGACTGATTATTATCAAATGATTGATAAGAAAGATCTTTTCTATCTCACGATTCATCAAGAAATCAACCCACCCAATCAAAAAAAAAAGTTTTTTTTGATGGGAATGAATAAAGAAATGCTATATCGTCCCATATTAAATCCGAAATCTTGGTTCTTCTCAGAATTTGTGCCACTTTATGATGCATATAAGATCAAACCGTGGATTATACCAATCAAATTACTTCTTTTCATTTTTAATGGAAATGAAAACATTAGTGAAAACAAAAACATTAATGGAAATCAAAAAAAGGATCTTCGTATATCATCTAATCAAAAAGAATATCTTGAATTAAAGAATCGAAATCAAGAAGAAAAAGAACAGCTCGGCCACGGAAATATTGGCTCAGACGCACGAAAACGACAAAAAGATTTTGAAAAGGATTACACGGAATCAGACATTCAAAAACGTGAAAAGAAAGGACAACCCGAGAGTAACAAGAAAGCAAAACTAGAGTTATTCCTGAAAAAATATTTGCTTTTTCAATTGAGATGGGATGATCCTTTGAATCACAGAATTTTCAATAATGTTAAGGTATATTGTTTCCTGCTTAGACTAATAAATGCAAAGGAAATTGCTATATCCTCTATTCAAGGAGGAGAAATGCACCTGGATGTAATGTTAATTCAGACGAATCTAACTCTTCCAGAATTGATAAAAAAGGGAATATTGATTCTCGAACCAGTACGTCTGTCTATAAAATGGGATAGACAATTTATTATGTATCAAACCATAGGTATCTCATTGGTCCATAATAATAAATGCCAAACTAATGAAAGATATCGAGAAAAAAGATATGTTGATGAGAATTATTTCAATGGATCCATTGTACAACAAAAAAAGATGCTTGTGAATAGAGACGAAAATCATTATGATTTGCTTGTTCCTGAAAATATTCTATCCCCTAGGCGTCGTAGAGAATTGAGAATTCTAATTTGTTTCAATTCCGGAAATAGGAATGTTATGGATAGAAATCCGGTATTTTTCAATGACAACAATGTAAGGAACTGGGGGCAATTTTTGGATGAGGACAAGCATATTGATACAGATATAAATAAATTCATTCAATTCAAATTGTTTCTTTGGCCCAATTATCGATTAGAGGATTTAGCTTGTATGAATCGCTACTGGTTTGATACCAATAATGGCAGCCGTTTCAGTATGTCAAGGATACATATGTATCCACGATTCGGAATTAGTTGATGGTTGGTACATTTCCTATATATCAGGTGTCGGATCCGGTATATGAATGTACACACACGCTGTGTTACATTCTAATACATGATACCGATTCAATAACGTCTCAATTGGATTGAATCTAGAAATGATTCGGCAGAATCTTCTTAGGTCAAAATCATTTTCTTTTGTGGGTACAGAAATTGCCCTTCTATCGAATCAAATTAAAAATTGTACTTACAATTCATTTGAATTTCATTTTGATTTGATTTGATAGAATAAAGTAATATATGAATAAATCCAGATTATTGGGTGTATCAGATCAAAATAACTGGCATTCTTATTATTCCTGATTGGTAAAATCCATATCTGTGGAAAAAAAAAAAAAAAGAGAGAAATTTTTATGGTTATGGTCAAAAATTCATTCATCTCAGTTATTCCGAAAGAAGAAAAAAACAAAGGATCTGTTGAATTTCAAGTAATCAGTTTCACCAATAAGATACAGAGACTTACTTCACATTTTGAATTGCACAGAAAAGATTATTTATCTCAGATAGGTTTGCGGAAAATTCTGGGAAAACGTCAACGGCTGCTGGCTTATTTGTCAAAGAAAAATAGAGTGCGTTATAAAAAATTAATTGATCAATTAGATATTCGGGAACCAAAAACTCGTTAATTTGAAGATTGTTTGAATTCTTTGGTTTATTAGATCTTGAATTTTGATGAACCTCATTTATTTCGTTTTCGGCAATTCATAGAATAATGGATCGGAGAAGAAAACATATGAATGTACCGGCTACAAGAAAAGACCTCATGATAGTTAATATGGGTCCTCACCACCCATCAATGCATGGTGTTCTTCGACTTATCGTTACTCTAGATGGTGAAGATGTTATTGACTGCGAACCCGTATTGGGTTATTTACACAGAGGGATGGAAAAAATTGCGGAAAACCGAACAATTATACAATATCTTCCTTATGTAACACGTTGGGATTATTTAGCTACTATGTTCACAGAGGCAATAACGGTAAATGCACCAGAACAATTAGGAAATATTCAAGTACCCAAAAGAGCCAGCTATATCAGAGTAATTATGCTGGAGCTGAGTCGTATAGCTTCTCATTTATTATGGCTTGGACCTTTTATGGCAGATATCGGTTCACAGACTCCCTTCTTCTATATTTTCAGAGAAAGGGAATTGCTATATGACCTATTCGAAGCTGCCACAGGTATGCGAATGATGCATAATTATTTCCGTATCGGGGGAGTCGCTGCTGATCTACCTCATGGCTGGATAGATAAATGTTTGGATTTCTGCGATTATTCTTTAACAGGAATTGTTGAATATCAAAAGCTTATTACGCAAAATCCCATTTTTTTGGAACGAGTTGAAGGGGTGGGCATTATTGGTGGGGAGGAAGCAATAAATTGGGGTTTATCGGGACCAATGCTACGAGCTTCCGGAATCCAATGGGATCTTCGTAAAGTTGATCATTATGAGTGTTACGATGAATTCGATTGGGAAGTCCAGTGGCAAAAAGAAGGAGACTCATTAGCTCGTTATTTAGTACGAATCAATGAAATGACGGAATCCATAAAAATTATTCAACAGGCTCTAGAAGGAATTCCGGGGGGGCCCTATGAGAACTTAGAAGTTCGACGCTTTGATAGAGCAAGTGATTCCGAATGGAATGGTTTTGAATATCGATTCATTAGTAAAAAGCCTTCTCCCACTTTTGAATTGTCGAAACAAGAACTTTATGTGAGAGTAGAAGCCCCAAAGGGAGAATTGGGAATTTTTCTGATAGGGGATAATAGTGTTTTTCCCTGGAGATGGAAAATTCGTCCACCTGGTTTCATCAATTTGCAAATTCTTCCTCAGCTAGTTAAAAGAATGAAATTGGCTGATATCATGACGATACTAGGTAGTATAGATATCATTATGGGAGAAGTTGATCGTTGAAATGATAATTGATACGACAGAAGTACAAGCTATCAATTCTTTTTCCAGATCGGAATCCTTAAAAGAGGTCATAGACCTCTTATGGCTGCTTGTCCCTATTTTTACTCCTGTATCGGGAATCACAATAGGCGTACTCGTGATTGTGTGGTTAGAAAGAGAAATATCTGCAGGGATACAACAACGTATCGGGCCTGAATATGCCGGCCCTTTGGGAATTCTTCAAGCTCTAGCAGATGGGACCAAACTACTTTTGAAAGAGGATCTTCTCCCATCTAGAGGAGATGTTCGTTTATTCAGTATGGGGCCATCTATAGCGGTCATATCAATTCTACTAAGCTATTTAGTAATTCCTTTTGGCTATCGCCTTGTTCTAGCCGATCTCAGTCTAGGCGTTTTTTTATGGATCGCTATTTCCAGTATTGCTCCTATTGGACTTCTTATGTCAGGATATGGATCGAATAATAAATATTCCTTTTCAGGTGGTCTACGAGCTGCTGCTCAATCTATTAGTTATGAAATACCATTAACTCCGTGTGTGTTATCAATATCTCTACGTGTGATTCGTTGGAACATGAACCTTTACCCCTTTCCTTTATTTCCAGGAAAGGGGTTGGATGTGTTGAATAGATACCTTTCTCTTTTTATTCATCATTCGGGTCGATGAGTTAAACCAGATAGTTATATGAGTGAAACAAAACAGCTTATGAATTTGCAGTAAGAAGATTGATTCTCATTCCCTATGTACGAGAGTAAAGTGGAAGTAAACATAAGCGGTCGAAACTGTTTACCCCAAGATTGGTTGATTAGTCATCATGACTTGAAGCGGGTGCAAAAGATCAACTGTATGGAGTTTCTACTATTGTATTCTATGTTGTTGTATGTTGTGTATGTTGTATGTATTACCATATCGGGGATCAATCAAAAATGAGTGGACGGTTAGGAACACAAAGGTACACAAAGGATTAGTGATGAAGATAATGTAAGGTATCCAAAGGGATATTTCTGCATAAAATAAAAGGAATCATAATGAGGGCTTTAAGTTCGTAGAAATGATCAAGCAGTACTTCCTCACGATTCCGATCCAGAGTATGCTTCTATCCACTGATTAAATAAATGACTGTCGAGAACGAAGTAATCCTTTGATTTGATTTTTTAGAAACCCCCCTTCTGAGTGAGAAAGAAGAACAGGAACGAAAGAAATGGAATGCAATAGGAAAACTGAATAATAAGAGATCTTTGTTTATTCTTTCTTTCCTCAATCCTATCCATATTCATACGGATAGAATTCTTATAATGATTTATCAACTATAACTTATGAATTAGTGTCTAATAATTTTTCGTACGAAAAGTATGGGTCGAAATATCTATTGAAACAACGAGTATTTTATTGAAGGATTAAGTTATTACTGAACTAAAAGAATTCTAAGTCTAATTAGAAAATAAAGGATGAGATCAATTCGGAAGCGCTTTTTTTTTTATTATGGCGGACGGAATTCCATTGGTCTAATTCGGGACTCTTCGATACATCTTTACTCTAATCTACACTACAAACATGCCGAGGTAATAATGAACCAGTCCTTAGATTTATTTGTGGCCATCGAGGAGCCGTATGAAGCTGAGGTTTCATGTGCGGTTCTGGAATAGCGATGGGAATAGTGATGTTATCATCGACTATGATTATCTAACAGTTCAAGTACAGTTGATATAGTTGAGGCACAGTCAAAATATGGGTTTTGGGGGTGGAATCTGTGGCGTCAACCTATAGGGTTTATAGTTTTTCTAATTTCTTCCCTAGCGGAATGTGAAAGATTACCTTTTGATTTACCAGAAGCAGAGGAGGAATTAGTAGCAGGTTATCAAACCGAATATTCAGGTATTAAATCTGGTTTATTTTACGTTGCTTCTTACCTAAATCTACTAGTTTCTTCATTATTTGTAACAGTTCTTTACTTGGGCGGGTGGAATTTCTCTATTCCGTACATATTCATTTCTGAACCTTTTGGAATAAATAAAACAGGTGGAGTCTTTGGAATGACAATTGGTATCCTTATTACATTAGCTAAAGCTTATTTGTTCCTGTTCATTCCTATCACAACAAGATGGACTTTACCTAGGATGAGAATGGACCAGCTATTAAACCTTGGGTGGAAATTTCTTTTACCTATTTCTCTAGGTAATCTATTATTAACAACTTCTTCCCAACTCGTTTCGCTATAACAAAATATGATATTCTAGATTCATAACCTATCTAGAGCAAGAGAAAGAAACATCAAACTATTCATGGATATCCACGATATGTTCCCTATGGTGACTGGGTTCATGAATTATGGTCAACAGACAATACGAGCTGCAAGGTATATTGGTCAAAGTTTCATGATTACCTTATCTCACGTGAATCGTTTACCTGTGACTATTCAATATCCTTATGAAAAATCGATCACATCGGAGCGTTTTCGTGGTCGAATCCATTTTGAATTTGATAAATGCATTGCTTGTGAAGTATGTGTTCGGGTATGCCCCATAGATCTACCCGTTGTTCATTGGAGATTGGAAACGGATATTAGAAAGAAACGATTGCTTAATTATAGTATTGATTTTGGAATCTGTATATTTTGTGGTAATTGTGTCGAGTATTGTCCAACAAACTGTTTATCAATGACTGAAGAATATGAACTTTCTACTTATGATCGTCACGAATTGAATTATAATCAAATTGCTTTGGGCCGGTTACCAATGTCAGTAATTGGAGATTACACAATTCGAACAATTACGAATTCGACTCCAATCAAAATAATCAGGGGTAAACCTCTTGATTCAAAAACGATTACCAATTACTAAGATTCCGTTTTGATCTAAAGTAAAGGAGTGAGGCTTCTTTCATTTTGCTAGGTCAGTAAATAACTATTGATTGGTGAGAATCAAGGCTTGATTTTGATTTAGAATGGATTCATAGATCTGTGATGATTTCAAAATATACAATTCCGAACTACTCTTTCAGATACAGTAGCGGGATTGATCCAATAACTGTATCTATATAAATCTACACCCCTTTAGGATTCAATTAGGAACGTATCATATACAAGAAAAAAATAAGGTAACCTCTTTTTTCTTGGATCGGTTAGTAAGTTTATGAAATATTTCGATTTATTTATCTCTTTTTTTACACATAATGGGTTTACCTGGACCAATACATGATATTCTTTTAGTATTTCTGGGATCAGGTCTTATATTAGGAGGTCTGGGGGTGGTCTTACTTACCAACCCAATTTATTCTGCTTTTTCATTGGGACTGGTTCTTGTTTGTATATCCTTATTCCATATTCCATCTAACTCCTATTTTGTAGCTGCTGCACAGCTCCTTATTTACGTAGGGGCTGTAAATGTTTTAATCCTATTTGCTGTGATGTTCATGAATGGTTCAGAATATTACAACGATTTCTATCTTTGGACCGTTGGGGATGGGGTCACTTCACTGGTTTGTACAAGTATTCTTTTTTCACTAATTACTACTATCTCGGATACGTCGTGGTACGGGATTGTTTGGACTACAAGATCAAATCAGATTATAGAGCAGGACCTAACAAGTAACGTTCAACAAATTGGGATTCATTTATCAACAGATTTTTACCTTCCATTTGAACTCATTTCTATAATTCTTTTAGTTGCTTTGATAGGTGCAATTGCTATGGCCCGGCAGTAAAGTAATTAAGTAATAAATACTTAGATCCAAAATAAAATAAATAAAGTCTTGTTTTGTTCTATGTTATCACATCCATTTTCCTTCAGTTCCATTTTCATATTCT